AATGAAGTGCCTGATAAAAGGATTATCTTGATAGGATAAATTATACATATTATTATGTCTTCATTAGCCCCCCGCCTGATCCAATTTATTTAATTATCATCAAATTAAATAAATTAACGCACTACATTTAATAGAATTAAACTATCTCCTTAAGCATCAAAAGCCTATATACATCATATACTAAAATGTAAGAAAAAAGAAAAAGGTAAGCTAAATAAGCTATTGGGTTCATACCCCACTTATAAAGGTCTACCCCTTTTCTTTTTAATCTTTAATAATTTGACTAATTTTATATTTTTAGTTGTATTGATGCTGGGAAGAATCATCTCAATTTCTTCCAATTCATGACTAGGTGCTTGAATAGGGTTAGAAATTAATCTATTAGCTTTTATTCCTTTATTAACTAATTTAAAAAATCAAACATCAACAGAATCCTCACTCAAATATTTTATTGTTCAAGCTTTAGCTTCAACAACTCTCCTATTCGCAGTATTACTTTTATCATTTAATACAAATTTAATATTTGAATATAATACACAACTAAATATTATTATAAATTCATCCCTTTTAATAAAAATAGGAGCCGCACCTTTCCATTCATGATTCCCCGAAGTAATGGAAGGCTTAACATGAATTATAAGATTTATTTTGATAACCTGACAAAAAATTGCACCAATAATACTTATTTCCTACTGTATTCATCACAAATTTATTGTATTTTCAATTGTTATAAGAATTATTGTAGCCGCAATTGGTGGATTCAATCAAACTAATCTACGTAGACTAATAGCTTACTCATCAATCAATCACTTAGGCTGAATATTAAGAAGAATTTTTATTTCACTTAAACACTGGTGTGTTTATTTTATTTTTTATGTTATTATTTCATTACCAATTATTTTAATATTTTATCAAATAAATATTTTCTATTTTAACCAAATTTTTTCTAGATTAAATAATTATCCTCTAATAAAATTTGTTATATTCTGCAACTTCCTATCTATAGGAGGATTACCCCCCTTTACAGGATTTTTGCCAAAATGAATTATTATTCAAAGAATAAGAGCTAATAATGTATTACTAATAATACTAATAGTAACTTTTACATTAATCACATTATTTTTCTACATCCGATTAAGATTTTCTGCTTTAATAATTCAATCCTCCCAAATTCTATGAAATAAAACATTTCATTATAAATTTTCGAATATTACAATCATATTAAATTTCTTATCAATCTTTGGGTTAATTTTAATTTCTATAATATACTTTATTATATAAGTTCCGGAATCTTATATTTATTCACCTTTAAATTTGCAATTTAAAATCATCATTGAATACAGAACTTAGCCAGTAAGGTTTTAAGTTAATCAAACTAATAGCCTTCAAAGCTGTAAATATAGAAATATATCTTTAAGCCTTAATGGTAAAAGAGATATTTAATCCCATAAATAAATTTACAATTTATCACCTATTATCAGCCATTTTACCACACGCAAAAATGATTATTCTCAACTAACCACAAAGATATTGGAACCTTATATTTCGTATTTGGTATCTGAGCAGGTCTTGTAGGAACAAGACTAAGATTATTAATTCGAGCAGAACTAGGTCAACCAGGTTCACTAATTGGAGATGACCAAATTTACAATGTTATTGTTACAGCTCATGCATTTATTATAATTTTCTTTATAGTTATACCAATTGTAATTGGTGGATTTGGAAATTGACTTGTTCCTCTAATATTAGCAGCACCAGATATAGCTTTTCCACGAATAAATAATATAAGATTTTGACTTTTACCACCATCACTAACTCTTCTTCTAGCATCAAGTATTGTCGAAAGAGGAGCTGGAACCGGTTGAACAGTCTATCCACCCCTTTCTGCTGGTATTGCCCATGCAGGTGCATCTGTTGATCTTGCAATCTTCAGTTTACACCTCGCAGGAGTATCATCAATTCTTGGAGCAGTAAACTTTATTACCACAGTAATTAATATACGATTATCTTATATAACTTTAGACCGAATACCTCTATTTGTGTGATCAGTAGTAATTACTGCAATTCTTCTACTTTTATCTCTACCAGTTTTAGCTGGAGCAATCACTATACTATTAACTGATCGAAATCTTAATACATCATTCTTTGACCCAGCAGGAGGAGGAGACCCTATCTTATATCAACATCTATTTTGATTCTTTGGACATCCAGAAGTATATATTTTAATTCTGCCAGGGTTCGGAATGATTAGTCATATTATTGCTCAAGAAAGAGGGAAAAAAGAAACATTTGGTGCCCTAGGAATAATTTATGCTATACTAGCAATTGGTTTACTAGGATTTGTAGTATGAGCACATCATATATTTACAGTTGGTATAGATGTTGATACACGAGCATACTTTACATCAGCAACAATAATTATTGCAGTACCAACAGGTATTAAAGTTTTTAGCTGATTAGCAACATTACATGGTTCACAATTTACCTATTCACCAGCGTTATTGTGAGCTTTAGGATTTGTATTCTTATTCACAGTTGGAGGACTCACTGGAGTAGTCTTAGCTAACTCATCTATTGATATTATTTTACATGATACATACTATGTTGTAGCCCACTTTCATTATGTTCTATCAATAGGTGCTGTATTTGCAATCATAGGTGGATTTGTTCATTGATACCCTTTATTTACAGGGTTAACTATAAACAATTTATGATTAAAAATTCAATTTGTAGTAATATTTGTAGGTGTTAATTTAACATTTTTCCCTCAACATTTCTTAGGATTAAGAGGTATACCACGACGATACTCAGATTATCCTGATGCCTACACTTCATGAAATATTGTATCCTCTGTAGGATCACTAATTTCATTCATTGCAGTTCTATTTTTTTTCTTTATCTTATGAGAAAGTATATATTCAAAGCGAATAATTCTTTTTTCAGCTCAATTACCATCATCTATTGAATGATTACAAAAATATCCACCAGCAGAACACAGTTATTCAGAACTTCCTATCCTAACTAAGTTCTAATATGGCAGAATAGTGCAATAATTTTAAGCATTATATATAAAGGATTTCCTTTTATTAGAAAAATGGCAACATGATCTAACTTTTCATTACAAAATAGAGCATCACCTCTTATGGAACAATTAATTTTTTTCCATGACCACACACTTCTTATCCTAACAATAATTACCGTGCTAGTAGGATACTTAATAATAACCCTATTCTTTAATAAATTTATTAATAAATATCTTTTAGAAGGTCAAACAATTGAAGTTATCTGAACAATTCTTCCAGCAATCACATTAATTTTCATTGCCTTACCATCACTACGATTATTATATTTACTTGATGAAGTTGATAATCCATCAATCACATTAAAAGCAATTGGACATCAATGATATTGAAGTTATGAATACTCAGATTTTATTAACATAGAATTTGATTCATACATAATTCCAACTAATGAATTACCAATAAATGGATTTCGATTATTAGATGTTGATAATCGAACTATATTACCTATAAATACACAAGTACGTGTATTAGTTACAGCAGCTGATGTACTTCACTCATGAACCGTGCCAGCATTAGGAGTTAAAATTGATGCAACACCTGGTCGTCTTAATCAAACCAACTTTTATATTAATTGACCCGGATTATTTTTTGGGCAATGTTCAGAAATTTGTGGGGCTAATCACAGATTTATACCAATTGTAATCGAATCTATTCCTATGAAAAATTTCATTAATTGAGTTAAAATAAATTCATCATTAGATGACTGAAAGCAAGTAATGGTCTCTTAAACCAATTTATAGTAAATTAGCAATTACTTCTAATGAAAAAAGTTAGTTAAACAATAACATTAATATGTCAAGTTAAAATTGTTAGTAAAATCTAATACTTTTTGATTCCACAAATAAGTCCTCTAAGATGATGATTATTATTTATATATTTTATTATTCTTCTACTAATATTCTCAATTATAAATTATTTCGTATTTTTCTACAAAGCACAAGAAGTGGATTCTATAAAAATTGAAACTAAATCAATAAACTGAAAATGATAACTAACTTATTTTCAATATTTGATCCATCTACTAATATTATAAGTATATCCCTAAACTGGTTAAGAACAATAATTGGATTAATAATAATTCCAAGATTATATTGATTAATTCCGTCACGATACAACATTATATGATTCAAAATCATAAATACTCTTCATAGAGAATTTAAAACATTGATTGGATCAACCAATTCCTATGGAAGAACTTTTATCTTTATTTCATTATTTTCATTTATCATATTCAACAATTTTATAGGGCTATTCCCATATATTTTCACTAGAACTAGACATCTAGTAATAACCCTAACAATAGCATTACCCCTATGATTAAGATTTATATTATATGGATGGATTAATCATACAACTCATATATTTGCACACCTAGTCCCACAAGGAACACCTCCTGTTTTAATACCATTTATAGTATGTATTGAAACTATTAGAAATCTAATTCGGCCAGGAACACTAGCCGTACGACTAGCAGCCAATATAATTGCAGGACATCTTCTATTAACACTCCTAGGAAGAACAGGACCATCAATAAATATTATTATAATTAATATTCTATTAATTACACAATTTGCACTATTAACTCTTGAATCAGCTGTAGCTATTATTCAATCATACGTATTTGCTGTTTTAAGAACTCTTTATTCTAGAGAAGTAGTTTAATGTCAACACATAGTAATCACCCTTACCATTTAGTAGATTATAGACCATGACCTTTAACAGGAGCATTAGCAGCCTTAGCAACTACCGCCGGTATAGTAAAATGATTTCACCAATATGATATATCACTACTTATTTTAGGGAATTTAATTATAGTATTAACAATAATTCAATGATGACGAGACGTAATTCGTGAAAGAACTCTACAAGGTCTTCATACATCTAATGTAATTGCTGGTCTACGATGAGGAATAATTCTTTTTATTGTATCAGAAGTATTCTTCTTTATTAGATTCTTCTGAGCATTCTTCCATAGAAGTCTGTCACCAACAGTAGAGCTAGGATTATCATGACCACCAATAGGAATCATCCCATTTAATCCTCTAGAAGTTCCCCTTCTTAATACAGTAATTCTTTTATCATCAGGAGTGACTATCACCTGAGCACATCATAGCTTAATAAACAGAAATTATACACAAACAGCCCAAGGATTATTATTTACTGTTCTATTAGGAATTTACTTCACTATCTTACAAGCTTACGAATATATTGAAGCCCCTTTTACTATTGCAGATTCTGTGTATGGATCAACATTCTTTGTTGCAACAGGATTCCATGGTCTACACGTATTAATTGGTACAACTTTTTTAATCGTATGCTTTATTCGACACGTAAATTACCATTTCTCTTCTAACCACCACTTTGGATTTGAAGCAGCAGCATGATATTGACATTTTGTAGATGTAGTATGATTATTCTTGTATATCTCAATTTACTGATGAGGAGGATAATTATTTATATAGTATAAAAGTATATTTGACTTCCAATCAAAAGGACTAAATTATTTTAGTATAAATAATATTCATAATATTAACTATAAGAATTATTATTATAACAATTAGTTTAATTGTAATATTACTAGCATCAATTTTATCAAAAAAATCATTCTATGACCGTGAAAAAAATTCACCCTTTGAATGTGGATTCGATCCAAAATGTTCGGCTCGTATACCATTTTCTTTACATTTCTTTTTAATTGCTATCATTTTTTTAATCTTTGATGTAGAAATTGCTCTTCTTTTACCAGTTATTGTAATTATGAAAAACTCAAACATTACTGTATGAATATTAACAACACTTTTCTTTTTAATAATTCTATTACTAGGACTGTTCCATGAATGAAATCAAGGAGCCCTAGAATGAACTAAGTAATTTTAGGGTAATAGTTAATTATAACATTTGAATTGCACTCAAAAAGTATTGGATAAAACCAATTTACCTTAAAGTTTGAAGCGAAAATCACGCAATTAGTTTCGACCTAAAGCTTGGTGTAATTACACACCCAAACTTACCTTAATTGAAGCCAAATTTGGAGGCCTATCACTGTTAATGATATCAATGAACTACTGTTCCAATTAAAGAAATATGTTGTTCAAGAAAAAGCTGCTAACTTTTATCTTTAGTGGTTAAATTCCATTAATATTTCTATATTTATGTAGTTTATATAAAATATTACATTTTCATTGTAAAGATAAAAATATTTTTTCATAAATATTTAAAAGTAAAATTACTACCTTAACATCTTCAGTGTCACGCTCTATTTAAGCTATTTAAATAAAATAATATTAACATAAACATTAGTCCAATTCAAGAAACAAATATAATTAAATAAATCTTTAAATTGCTAAACTGTATTAAAGTATTAACCTGAGAAAACTTCTGGGCAGAATTATAAATTGATTGGGCACCAAAATATTCATTCCACCCCTGATCAACACTTTTAATAATTTTATAACCAAATTTTAAAGAAATTAAATTTATATAAGTCGTGGAAATAATAGGTATAAACCATATATTACCTAAAAAATTGGTTAATTTATAACTAACCAAAGTTTTCAAATTCCATCTAATTTTAAACTGAAATAATTCATAACCAAGTAATCCTCCTAAAATTCTTACTAATAAAGCCATTAACTTCATTATTATAGGTAAACAAATTATTTCCGGGGTAGGAATCATTAATCAACTAAGTATTCTACCTCCTGAAATTGCTAAAAATAATAATCCTAACATACCCTTTAATATAATTCAATAACAATCACTCACAGCTCTAAGTCTAAAAAAATTAAAGGTTCCAGTTAAAGAATAATAAGTTAAACGTATTGAGTAACAAACAGTTAAACCTGTTGATAAAAAATACAAAATATAAATTAATAAATTGATTTCTCTTATAGAAACAATTTCTAAAATTAAATCTTTTGAATAAAATCCAGCCAAAAAAGGTATTCCGCATAAAGCTAAATTTGCAATATTAAAACAAGTACAAGTTAATGGTATCATCTGGATCAATCCACCTATTGAACGAATATCTTGTATATTCTTAACATTATGAATAATTGAACCAGCACATATAAATAATAAAGCTTTAAACAAAGCATGTGTTAATAAATGGAAAAAAGCAAGATCAGCATAACCCATTGATAAAATTCTTATTATTAAACCTAACTGACTTAAAGTTGATAAAGCAATAATTTTCTTTAAATCATACTCATAATTAGCTCCTAACCCAGCTATAAATATAGTTAAAACTGATAATAAAAGTAATAACTTACTTAGGTAAGTATCCATAAAAAGTGTATTAAATCGAATCAATAAATAGACCCCCGCAGTTACTAAAGTTGAGGAATGAACCAAAGCTGATACAGGTGTTGGTGCTGCTATAGCCGCAGGTAGCCAAGAAGAAAATGGGATTTGTGCACTTTTAGTTATTGCAGCTAACACAACTAATCAAGCAATAATAGTTATCTGATAATCATTCTTCATACATTCCAAATAATAAATATAATTTCAACTACCATAATTTAATATTCAAGCAATTGATAATAATAAAGCAACGTCCCCAATTCGATTTGTTAAAGCAGTAATTATACCAGCATTATAAGATTTAACATTTTGATAATAAATTACTAAACAATAAGATACTAATCCTAAACCATCCCAACCCAATAAAATTCTAATCAAATTAGGTGAAATAATTAAAAATATTATTGATAAAACAAATATTAATACTAAAAAAATAAACCGATTTAAATTCTCATCACCATGTATATAATCATCTCTGTAAAAAATAACTATTGAAGAAATAAATAAAACAAAACTCATAAATAATAATGATATTCAATCTAATAAAACTGTTATTATAATAGGAGAAGAATTTAATCTCAAAACCTCTCACTCGATAAATAAAATTAAATCATTAATAATAAAATATAAACCAATAAAAAATAATATTATCGAAATACAAAATAAGAAATAAAAAGAAATAAAACAAATTGAAATAAAATTAATTATTTAAAATGAATTTCCATATCTTTGATTCCACAAATCAATATTTTAATTTAAACTATTTAAATTTAAAGCCACAATATGCAATAATCACCCTTCAAAATTAATAAATTTAAGGGTAACCAATGTAATATTAATAAAATAAACTCACGTAATTTACCATTACAACATCTGTATAAACCAGAATATAATTCACCATGTTGTCTGTATGAATATAAATAAAGTGAATAAGCAGCTCCAAAAAATGATAATAAAGAAATAAAAATTATTGAACCCCAGCTTCAACCAATAATTCTATTTAATAGTCTAATTTCACCTAATAAATTTAATGAAGGAGGAGCTGCTATATTAGATGAACTTAATAAAAATCACCACAAGCATATTCTAGGCATAAAATTTATTATACCCTTATTAATTAATAAACTACGACTACCTGTTCGTTCATATCTAATATTAGCTAAACAAAACAAACCTGAAGAACATAAACCATGGCCAATTATTAAAGTATATGAACCATTTAATCCCCAATAAGTTATAGTTATAATTCCAGCAATTACAAGACTTATATGAGAAACAGATGAATAAGCAATTAAAGATTTTAAATCAACTTGACGTATACAAATTAGTCTAACTAAAAATCCCCCTAATAAAGAAATAACAACCCAAATAATATTTAAATTTAATCCTAATGAAATAAATAGTTTAAAAACACGAACCATCCCGTAACCCCCAAGCTTTAGTAAAATACCAGCCAAAATTATTGAACCAGAAATAGGAGCTTCAACATGAGCCTTTGGTAGTCATAAATGTACTAAAAATATAGGTATCTTTACTAAAAAAGCAAATAATAACACTGCATAAAATAAAATATTTATTCTATAATCCTCAAAAAATATGAAATATATTAATCTACAATAATCTCTATATATATTAAAAATACCAATCAACATAGGTAATGAAGCAAATAATGTATAAAACAATAAATAAATACCAGCTTGTAATCGTTCGGGTTGATACCCCCACCCAATAATTAAAAATAAAGTAGGAATAAGTCTAGATTCAAAAAATAAATAAAAATAAAATAAATTTAAAGAACAGAAAGTTAAGTAAAGTAAAATTAATAAACATAAAATATTAAATAAAAAAAATGAATAATTATAATTAAATTGATAAATTCTTTCTCTTGCTATAAGTATTAATCTACAAATTCAAAAAGTTAACAAAATTAATCCAAAGGAAATTAAATCAATACCTATAAAATATCTTAAGTAAATAAATATTCTTGTAGATTGTAAATAAAATATAAAAATAAATCTTAATATAAAAAATAAACATTGAACCATTCAATATGATTCAGTTAAAAAACATAAAGGGGTTAAAAATAATAAAGAAATTAATATACTTATCATTTATAAAATATTAAAAGATTGAAAATAATCATTTCCATGGGTACGAATTATTCTAACCAAAATTGATAAACCCAAAGCCCCTTCACATACTCTAAAAGTTAAAAAAATTATAGAAAAAAAAAATTCAAACTTATAATAAATTAAATAAATTACCAACAAAAAAAATAATCTCAAAACAAGAAATTCAAGTCTTAAAAGTATTCTTAGTAAATGTTTACGTTTTAAAGTATAAGATAAACAACCAGAAACAAATATAATCACAACTATTAATAAATTAATTTCAACCATTAGTTTTAATAGTTTAAAAAAAACATTGGTCTTGTATACCAAAAATAAGATATACCTTTTAAAACTTCAGAGAAAAGAATTTCTTCCTATCAATAATCTCCAAAATTATTATTTTAATTAAACTATTCTCTGTATAATATTCATTTTAACAGCAATAAATATAATTATATCAATTAATTTTATTCAAATTAAACATCCTTTAGCTATAGGCTTAACCCTTCTAATTCAAACAATTATTATTAGACTTATTTGTGGATTATTTACTTATTCATACTGATTTGCTTACATTCTATTCTTAATTATATTAGGAGGAATACTAGTATTATTTATTTACGTAACAAGACTGGCATCAAATGAACTCTTTATATTTTCAATAAAAAATATACTTATATCAATAATAATTATAAGATTATTTGTTGTATCAACATTATTTATTGACTACTCAATACTCATAACATCAAGTATAGAAATATTAATATTAAGACCAGAAAATAATATATTTCTAGAAAACGAAAATAGATTAATTAAACTATATAATAATCCAACAATAAACATTACAGTAATAATAATTAATAATCTATTATTAACACTAATTGTAGTTGTAAAAATTACAAACATCAACTATGGATCATTACGACAAACTTTCAACTAATGAATAAACCTATACGAATTTCACACCCCTTATTTAAAATTGCAAACAATGCACTAGTTGACTTACCAGCACCAAGAAATATTTCAGCATGATGAAATTTTGGGTCACTACTAGGTCTATGTTTAATTATCCAAATTGTAACAGGATTATTTCTAGCCATACATTATACAGCTGATATTAATATAGCATTTAATAGAGTAACACATATTATTCGAGATGTAAATTATGGATGATTAATCCGAACACTCCATGCAAATGGAGCATCATTTTTTTTCATCTGCATTTATTTACATATTGGACGAGGATTATACTATGGATCATATATATTTATACATACATGAAGAGTAGGAGTAATTATTCTATTTCTAGTCATAGCAACAGCCTTTATAGGGTATGTTTTACCATGAGGACAAATATCATTCTGAGGAGCCACAGTAATTACAAATTTATTATCAGCAATCCCTTACTTAGGTACAACACTTGTTCAATGATTATGAGGAGGGTTTGCTGTTGATAACGCCACCTTAACACGATTTTTTACATTCCATTTCCTATTACCTTTTATTGTTGCAGCTGCAACTATAGTTCACTTGTTATTCCTTCACCAAACAGGTTCTAATAACCCTTTAGGAATTAATAATGATATTGACAAGATCCCATTTCATCCATATTTTTCTTTTAAGGATATAATTGGATTTATTACAATAACATTCATTTTATTAATAATTACACTTTATAATCCCTACGGACTGGGTGACCCAGATAACTTCATCCCAGCTAATCCATTAGTTACCCCAGTTCATATTCAACCAGAATGATATTTCTTATTTGCTTATGCAATCTTACGGTCAATTCCTAATAAATTAGGGGGAGTAATTGCATTAGTTATATCAATTGCAATCCTATTTATTATACCATTCTATTTTATAAGAAAATTTCGAGGATTACAATTTTATCCTATTAACCAAACATTATTTTGATGTATAGTAGTAATCGTAATCCTATTAACATGAATTGGAGCACGACCAGTTGAAGAACCATATATTATAGTAGGACAAATTTTAACAATTCTTTACTTCATATATTATCTAATCAATCCACTAATTCACAAAATTTGAGATAAAATAATTTATTAATTAATGAGCTTGAATAAGCATATGCTTTGAAAGCATAAGATGAAAGTTTAACCTTTTATTAATTTAATTTACTAAATTTATTTAACTAAATTAAATAACTAAATATAAATAACTTTATACCAAAATAAAAAAATAAAAAATTCAAAGATATAGGTAAATAACTTTTCCAAGCCAAATATATAAGTTTATCATAACGATAACGAGGGAGAGTCCCCCGAACTCAAATAAATAAAAAAGAGATAAATAGTAATTTTAAAAAAAAAAGAAAACTAAATACCCCCGAACCTAAAAATATTACAGAGAATAATATTCTCATAAATAAAATTCTAGCATATTCGGATAAAAAAATCAAAGCAAAACCTCCTCTTCTGTATTCAACATTAAAACCTGATACTAATTCAGATTCACCTTCAGCAAAATCAAAAGGAGTACGATTTGTCTCAGCCAATATTGAAGTTACTCAAGCTAAAGAAATAGGGAAAAATAAATAAATAAATCAAATATAATTTTGATATAAATCAAAATCAAATAAATTATATCTACCAATAACAAATACCAAAGATAATAATAAAAGGGCCATTCTCACCTCATAAGAAATAGTTTGAGCAACAGCACGCAACCCTCCTAATAAAGCATAATTAGAATTAGAAGATCAACCAGCAACCATAACAGTATAAACTCCTATTCTTGTGCAACATAAAAAAAATAATAAACCCAAATTAAAATTATATAAATTTGTTAAATAAGGAAATACTATCCAAATTAATAAAGATAGAAATAAACTAATAATAGGAGAAATATAATAACTTAAATAATTTGACGTAATAGGATAAGTTTGTTCCTTAGTAAAAAGTTTGATTGCATCACAAAAAGGTTGGGGAATACCACAAAATCCAACCTTATTCGGACCCTTACGAATCTGAATATAACCTAAAACCTTACGCTCCATTAATGTCAAAAATGCAACACCTACCAAAACTATTACAATTAAAATTAAACTTCTAATAAAAACAATAAATAAATCCTTTAAATATAATATTATTACTTGTAAAAAATTACATTTTTGAATTCTAAATTCAATGCACTATTCTGCCAAAGTAATAAATTAATTTTATTCAAATAAACTAAAAAATATTTCCCCTAATTGGTCCTTTCGTACTAAATAAAGGTATTTTATTAAGGATAGAAACCGACCTGGCTCACGCCGGTCTGAACTCAAATCATGTAAAGATTTAAAGGTCGAACAGACCCATTTCTCTGAACTTCTGCACCCAGAAATATCTTTAATTCAACATCGAGGTCGCAATCTTCATTATCGATTAGAACTCTCCAATGAAATTACGCTGTTATCCCTAAGGTAACTTATTCTAATAATCACTAATAATGGATCAAAAATTCATTAATCTATGTAATAATAATTCAAGAGTTAAATTAATCTTAATGTCACCCCAACAAAATAAATTTTGTAATAAAAAATAATTATATACTAAAATTTTTAATTATTAAATTTATAAAAATCTATAGGGTCTTCTCGTCCTTTAAATAAATTTAAGCCTTTTGACTCAAAAGTTAAATTCTTAATATTATTAAAATGAGACAGTTTACACCTCGTCCAGCCATTCATTCCAGCCTCTAATTAGAAGGCAAATGATTATGCTACCTTTGCACAGTCAAAATACTGCGGCCCTTTAAAAATTTCAGTGGGCAGACCAGACTTTATATTATAAACAAAAAGACATGTTTTTGATAAACAGGCGAGTGTAATATTGCTGAATTCCTTATTTTAATCTTTAAACAAATTTTAAGTTTAAAATAAATAATACTAATTTTATCATTATTACAAAAAAAATATTATTAAAATCTATATTTCAATAAAAACTTAAATACAAAAAAAGTTAATTTTCTAAAAAAATTAATTATAACATTTTACTTAAAAATGGAAATTTCTAATCCTATTAATTTTTAAAAACCAACATGATTATAAAATATTTTCTGAGCTTATCCCCAAAAAATGTTTTATTTAAATACAACTAATTTTATATTAAAAATAATGTAATAAAAATAAATAAATTAAATTTAAATCTTGAAAAACCAGATATATTTGGTACCGTTTAATATTTCATTACTAAAATTAAATTAAAAACCTTTTTGAAACAAAGAATTTCATATAAATTTAGCCCTACCAAATTCGGGATAAATATAATTCATATTTAAATATTAATAAACCCTGATACAAAAGGTACAACAAATTAAATCTACTTTTCTTATAATTAAAATTTATACTAAACAACCCAACACTGTACTAATATACTATTACTAAAATTATTTAATCTAATAAATACATAAACAATAAATAAAAAAATTACTTTAATTAAAAAATATGTTTAAATATAAAATATAGTAAGTATATAATAATCAAATTAAACCGAATTGCACGGTAAACTTTTCAATGTAAACGAAATGCTTAACTAATCAAGCTCTAATTTGCATTCTAGATACACCTTCCGGTACACCTACTATGTTACGACTTATCTTTAATTAAAAAGAGCGACGGGCGATGTGTGCATGCTTTAGAGCTATAATCAAAGTATTTATATAAATAAATTTACTATTAAATCCACCTTCAAATGAGTATTTCAACCCAAAATCCGTATTAGATAATTGTCTATTGTAACCCATTTCCTCTAAATCATAAGTTACACCTTGATCTGAAATAAATTTTAATTAAAATTTAAGAAAATTATATTCTTATAAAATATTCTGGTAACGACGGTATATAAACTAAATAAGATTTAGTAAAATTCATCGTGGTCTATCGATCACGGAACAGGTTCCTCTAAATAGACTAAAGCACCGCCAAATTTTTTAGGTTTCAAGACCTTATCTATTACTACCCAGGTTCTTATATTGACACTTTTTATAATAGGGTATCTAATCCTAGTTTAATAAAAAAGTTTCATAGCTTCAAATAATTTATAAAAATATAAATAAATATTAAAATTTCACCTAAAAAATTAATAAATAATTTTTTGTTAAAAATTAACTATTAACCAAAAAGTTTTATTTGCATAATTTGTATAACCGCAGATGCTGGCACAAATTTGTCCTATACTAAAAATAATTACCAAATCAGAATTTCTTCTATAACATTTAATATCAAATACTGCGAATAAATGTTAAGCCTAATTATTTAAAAATAAGCTAGTCCACACAAAGATTTACATGTAAAATATTATTATAATAAAAAATAAGCCAAAATCAAACTTTGAGTGGTAAATAATAATTAGGGGGCCCAAAACAAAATTTCTGAGAAAATTCAAATCTATAAATTAAACTTTGCATCTTCTCACTTAGAAAATTTTGAGTCCCCGGCCCCCCAGGATTTTAAGTATTTATCTAAATATAAATAATTAATGGTTCAATAAAAATATAAAATAATTATTTATTATTAAAATAAATATTTTTTTGTAAAATAGGTTAAGATAAAAAAACTGGTTTGGATAAAAAAAAAATGATTAAATATTAATAGTTAAATAATAATTAGTATTATGAAGTTTAAAGTAGTTATTGGTTCAATAATTTTTATTTATATTAAAATATGTATAAAAATTTAAATTTCTAACAATAAAAGATAAATAAAAATATAAATATATCTGTGATTTAAATTAAAATAAGGTTTTGGATAAGATATGGTTTAGAAAGATAATTTTCTCTTTTTTTTCACTAAACCTCAAAAAAAGAGAAAATTATCGTATTATAAAAAAAAAAATTTCTACATGCGATTTTTGTAAAAAAAAAATCTCTTAATAAATATTTAATAATTATATTACATATGTATAATTATTTATTAATATATAAATTATTTAACGTAATACATATTATATATTTATTGTCAATAACATACAATAAATTTATTAATACCACTTTTATTATTTATATAAAGTTGACTTGTATTAATATCAAATTTATAAGAATATATAAACTCTCTCTCATAATAAATCAATTATATTTTTTGATAGCTTATTTTCATACAATAAATCAAAGAATTTTAAATAAATCCTTTTCTTACATATATATAAATATTATATATAAATATGTAATTATTATTATATAAATATAATATATTTATATTCTATATCAAAATACTAGGGTGTTATATAATTATAGGATTTTTGATTTAATATAAATATTTATATCTTTGTTAATATATTAAATATTTATTAAGTGATATTTTTGAACTTTACATAAAAGTTTTTATTTCAATATAAAGTAACCAATTTTGATTAAATCAATTATAAATCTTCTTTTATTACATATA